GCAATGACACGAAATGCACGCCGTGGTGGAAAAATATGGGTACGTATATTTCCAGACAAACCAGTTACAGTAAGACCTGCGGAAACACGTATGGGGTCGGGGAAAGGATCTCCCGAATATTGGGTAGCTGTTGTTAAACCAGGTAGAATACTTTATGAAATGGGCGGAGTAGCAGAAAATATAGCCAGAAAGGCTATTTCAGTAGCGGCGTCAAAAATGCCTATACGAACTCAATTCATTATTTCGGGATAGAAATATAGAACCAAAGAAAAGGGGTCTTTGGAATAAAAAAAAATTGCAGGTTTCTTTTTTTGGACAAAGAATATTTCTTTTTTTTTCCTTCGCCCTTTTTTGCATTGAAAGAAGAGATTCAAAAATGATATGATTCAACCTCAGACCCATTTGAATGTAGCGGACAACAGCGGGGCCCGAGAATTGATGTGTATTCGAATCATAGGAGCTAGTAATCGCCGATATGCTCATATTGGTGACGTTATTGTTGCTGTGATCAAAGAAGCAATACCAAATATGCCTCTAGAAAGATCAGAAGTGATCAGAGCTGTAATTGTACGTACTTGTAAAGAACTCAAACGTGACAACGGTATGATAATACGATATGATGACAATGCTGCAGTTGTCATTGATCAAGAAGGAAATCCAAAAGGAACTCGAGTTTTTGGTGCGATCGCCCGAGAATTGAGACAGTTAAATTTTACTAAAATAGTTTCATTAGCCCCTGAGGTATTATAAGATAAGACTATGATATAGGGATATTTGAATGAAATAGATTAATTAGTAGATTGTGTCTCACGTATATACCTTTAATAATTCATAAATAAATACATGTTTATTATATCCAAATTTGGAGGCACCAATAATTTTAGTTCATCATGGGTAGGGACACTATTGCTGACATAATAACCTCGATACGAAATGCTGACATGAATAGAAAAGGGACAGTTCGAATAGCATCTACTAACATCACCGAAAACATTGTTAAAATACTTTTACGAGAAGGTTTTATCGAAAACGTGAGGAAACATCGGGAAAGCAATAAATATTTTTTGGTTTTAACCCTCCAACATAGAAGGAATAGGAAAGGACCATATAGAACTATTTTAAATTTAAAACGGATCAGTCGACCTGGTCTACGAATCTATTCTAACTATCAACGAATTCCTAGAATTTTAGGTGGGATGGGGATTGTAATTCTTTCTACTTCTCGAGGTATAATGACAGACCGAGAGGCTCGACTAGAAGGAATCGGCGGAGAAATTTTGTGTTATATATGGTAATCCTTCTAATATCCGAATTAGATCCGAAATTTCCTATTTGTGAAAAAAAAAAGAGAAAGGCCGGGTTGTCTAATATCACTCCTCCTCCATTAGTTGATACTTCAAGGGGGTTTTACCTGGAATGAAAGAACAAAAATGGGTTCATGAAGGTTTAATTACTGAATCACTTCCCAATGGTATGTTCCGGGTTCGTTTAGATAATGAAGATCTGATTCTAGGTTATGTTTCAGGAAGGATCCGACGTAGTTTTATACGGATACTACCGGGAGATAGAGTCAAAATTGAAGTAAGTCGTTATGATTCCACCAGAGGGCGTATAATTTATAGACTCCGCAACAAGGATTCGACCGATTAGGCAGTTGTTTCAACTTCAACATTCCTTTCATGGGGATACAATTCGAAGTTCAAAATCTCAAGAAACTTATTTTCTTCCAAGAAATAGATTCGGAATTCAGTTAAGGTAAGGAATGACAAATATGAAAATAAGGGCCTCTGTTCGTAAAATTTGTGAAAAATGTCGACTGATCCGTCGGCGGGGACGAATTATAGTAATTTGTTCCAACCCGAGACATAAACAAAGACAAGGATAATCTTTCTAAAAGGGACTCTAAAGGACCCGATGTACAAATAAAAATAAAGGATCTGTTTTAACATGAAATGGATATATCCATATATCTCTGACTCATATTTATGAGATGATAAAATATGGCAAAACCTATACCAAGAATTGGTTCACGTAGGAATGGACGTATTGGTTCACGTAAGAGTGCACGTAGAATACCAAAGGGAGTTATTCATGTTCAAGCAAGTTTCAACAATACCATTGTGACTGTTACAGATGTACGAGGTCGGGTGGTTTCTTGGTCCTCTGCCGGTACTTGTGGATTCAGGGGTACAAGAAGAGGGACACCATTTGCTGCTCAAACCGCAGCAGGAAATGCTATTCGTACAGTAATGGATCAAGGTATGCAACGAGCAGAAGTTATGATAAAAGGTCCTGGTCTCGGAAGAGATGCAGCATTACGAGCTATTCGTAGAAGTGGTATACTCTTAAGTTTCGTACGGGATGTAACCCCTATGCCACATAATGGCTGTAGACCTCCTAAAAAAAGACGTGTGTAGAAATAAACATTGAAGAGGTTTCAAGAGAAATAAACGATTCAATGATCTGATCAAATAATATTACTATGGTTCGAGAGAAAGTA